CCCGATCAAACAGACGAAGTATCTTTGATGCGCTATTCACAACAATCAGATTTTCGACGAGGTATAATCAAAGGTTCTATGCGGGCTCAAAGGCGTAAAATAGTAATTTGGAAAGTGTTTCAAGCAAACGCGCATGCCCCTCTTTTTTTTAACAGAATGCAAAAACCCCCTCTTTTTTCTTTTGATATCTCCGGGTTGATTAAACAAATTTTTAAAAATGGGATAGGAAAAAGGAAAGTATTCAAAAATGTAGAGTATACAGAAGAGCAAACAAAAAGAAAAGAAAAAAACGAGGAGAACAAAAGAAAGGAGAAAGCACGAATAGAGATAGGAGAGACCTGGGATAGCATAACATTTACACAAGTAATAAGAGGTTGCATGTTAGTAACTCAATCCATTTTTAGAAAATATATTCTATTCCCTTTATTGATAATCGCGAAAAATATTGGACGTATATTCCTATTGCAACTTCCTGAATGGTCTGAGGATTTACAGGACTGGAATAGAGAGATCTATGTTAAATGTACTTATAATGGTGTTCCATTATCAGAAACAGAATTTCCGAAAAATTGGTTGACAGAAGGTATTCAGATAAAAATATTATTTCCTTTCTGTCTAAAACCTTGGCACAAACCGCAACTACGATACTCTCAGAAAGATTTAATGAAAAAAAAAAAAGAAAAAGATGATTTTTGTTTTTTAACAGTTTGGGGAATAGAAGCTGAATTTCCTTTTGGTTCACCCCGAAAGCGACCTTCCTTTTTTAAACCAATTTTCAAAGAATTCGAAAAACAAATTGGAAAATTAAAAAAGAAGTATTTTCTAGTTCTAATAGTTTTCAAAGGAAAAACAAAATCACTTCGAAAAGCTTCAAAAGAAACAAAAAAATGGATTATCAAAAGTGTTAGTTTTATAAAAAAAAAAATAAAAAAACTTTCAAAAGTAAATCAAATTATATTTTTTCAATTAAGAGAAGTATATGAATCGAGTGCAAATAAAGGAGAAAAAGATTCCATAATCAGCAATCAAATAATTCACAAATCCATTAATCAAATTGCATCTACCAATTGGTCAAATTATTCATTGACAGAAAAAAAGATGAAGGATCTGACTGATAGAACAAGTAAAATTAGAAATCAAATAGAAAGAATTATAAAAGAGAAGAAAAAAGTAACTACAAGAATAAATAATATTAGTCCTAACAAAACAAGTTATAATGCTAAAAGATTAGTAAAATGGAAAATATTAAAAAGAAGAAATGCTCGATTAATCTCTAAATTATCCCCCTTTTTTAACTTCTTCATTGAAAGAATATACACATATATGTTTTTATCTATCATTAATATTCCCAGAATGAATATAGAACTTTTTCTTAAATCAACAAAAAAAATTATTGAGAAATTAATTTACAATAATGAAAGAAAGCAAGAAAATATTAATAAAAAAAATAAAAATCCAATTCCGTTTCTATCAACTATAAAAAAGCCACTTGATAGTATTAGAAAAAAAAATTCACATTATTTTAATGACTTATCCTACATGTCACAAGCATATGTATTTTACAAATTATCAAAAATCCAAGTTAGTAACTCGTCTCAATTAAGATCTATTCTTCAATATGAAGGAATCCGTTTTTTTATTAAGCCTGAAATAAAGGATTCTTTTGAAATAGAAGAGATGTTTCATTCGAAATTAGGAGTTTCGGGTTCTAAAATGAATCAATGGAAAGGATGGTTGAAAAGCTATAATCAATACGATTTATCTCATATGAGATGGTCTAGATTAATATCAGAAAAGTGGCGAAATAGAGTTCACCACTGTCGTATGACGAAAAAGGAAAATTTAAGCAAATGGCATTCATATGAAAAAAACGAATTAATTGATTCCAAAAAACAACAAAAAATTGAAGTCTATTCATTAGCGAATAAATCGAATAAAAAAGATAATTTTAAAAAATACTATGGATATTATCTTTTATCATATAAATTTTTGAATTATGATTATGAAAATAAAACAGAATGCTTTTTTTCTAGATCTACGTTTCAAGGAAATAAGAACCAAGAGATTTCTTATAACACACACAAAGACACCCTTTTTGATATGCTGAGGAGTATTTCTATCAATAATTTTCTAGGAAAGTTAGATATTTTACCTATGGAAAAAACTGCGGATAGAAAATATTTTGATTGGAAAATTATCAATTTTTCTCTTATACAAAGGGTAAATATTGAAACCTGGATCGCGATCGATACTAATATAAATCAAGATACTCAGATTGGTACTAATAATTCTCAAATAATTAATAAAAAAGATCTTTTTTATCTTATTATTCCCGAAATCAATCCACCAAACTTCCACAAAGTATTTTTTGATTGGATGGGAATGAATGAAAAAATGTTAAAGCATCCAATATCGAACCTTGAACTTTGGTTCTTCCCAGAATTTGTGTTACTTTATAATGCATATAAAACGAAACCTTGGTTTATACCAAGTAAATTACTTCTTTTAAATTTGAATAGAAATAAAAAAAGTAGTGAAAATAAAAAGATCAATGAAAAGGAAAAAAGAAGTTTTTTGATATCATCGACTAAAAATCATCGAAATCAAGAACAAAAAGAATCCACAGGCCGAGGATACCTTCGCTCTATTCTTTCACAAGAAAACGACATTGAAGAAAATTATGAAAGATCAGACATGAAAAAAGGGAAAAAGCAAAAACAATACAAAAGTAACACAGAAGCAGAACTAGATTTTTTCATGAAACGTTATTTGCTTTTTCAATTGAGATGGGACGATACTTTGAATCAAAAAATGATCAATAATATCAAGGTATATTGTCTCCTCCTTAGACTGATAGATCCAAGAAAAATTATTATATCCTCAATTCAAAAGAGAGAAATGAGTTTGGATATAATGTTGATTCAGAAGAGTTTAACTCTTACAGAATTGATGAAAAAGGGAGTATTGATTATAGACCCCATTCATTTACCTGGAAACGACGATGGACAATTGATTATGTATCAAATCATAGGTATTTCCTTATTTCATAAGAGTAAGCACCAAACTAATCACAAATACCAAGAACAAAGATATGTTTCTAAGAATAATTTTTATGAAGCCAGTTCACCACATCAAAGAATAACTGAAACTAGGCACAAAGCTCATTTAGATTTGCCTGTTCCTGAAAATATTTTATCGTTTAGATGTCGTAGACAATTGAGAATTCTAATTTGTTTCAATTCAAAGAGTAGGAATGGTGTAGATAGAAATTCAGTATTTTGTAACGAGAAGAACGTAAAAAACGGCAACCAAGTTTCGTCTGATAATAAACATCTGGATAGAGAGAAAAATAAATTAATGAAATTAAAGCTTTTTCTTTGGCCTAATTATCGATTAGAAGATTTAGCTTGTATGAATCGTTCTTGGTTTGATACCAACAATGGCAGTCATTTTTGTATATTAAGGATACAGATGTATCCACGAATTTTTAATTCGTGAATAATACACTTTTTCATTATATGTTTACTATATACTTATACTTATATGCTTACTATATGCTTTATAGGGTATATGAAAGCAACCAAATACACACATCACATGTCTTACATTTCATTCGAATAGCCAATACGAAATTTGTCTCAATTAGATCGCAAAAGAAATCAACAGAACCTGCTTCATTTTCGGTCTAAATTCTTCGATGCGAAAATGTACCAATCCTTTTCTATCCTCTATCTAAATCCAATTTGAAATTGGATTGATTGATTTGACTTCAGAAAATTAGTAGTTCATAAATTCTATTATTGTATATACCACATTAAAATGAATGGCATTATTATTACTGATCAGTAAAATCCATATCTGTAAAAAAAGGGGGACAATGGCATTTTTTTATGGTCAAAAATTCATTCATTTCGATTATTTATCAAAAAGAAAACGAAGAAAACAGAGGGTCTGTTGAATTTCAAGTATTCAGTTTCACCACTAAAATAAGGAGACTTACTTCACATTTGGAATTGCACAAAAAGGACTATTCATCTCAGAGAGGTTTGCGAAAAATTTTGGGAAAACGCCAACGGCTGCTGGCTTATTTGTCAAAAAAGAATATAGGGCGTTATAAAGAATTAATTGGTGAGTTGGGTATTCGAGAAATAAAAACTCGTTAATTTGAAGTGTGATACCATTTAAACTTATTCATTTCCATTTTGATGAACTTCTTTTTACTTTCAGAAACGCATGGAAGAATGACTCGGGAAAAAAACTTATGATTGCATCAACTACAAGAAAAGACCTCATGATAGTCAATATGGGCCCTCACCACCCATCAATGCATGGTGTTCTTCGACTGATAGTTACTCTCGACGGCGAAGATGTTATTGACTGTGAACCAATATTGGGTTATTTACATAGAGGGATGGAGAAAATTGCGGAAAATCGAACAATTATACAATATTTGCCTTATGTAACGCGTTGGGATTATTTAGCTACTATGTTCACAGAAGCAATAACTGTAAATGGACCGGAACAACTAGGAAATATTCAAGTACCTCAAAGGGCTAGCTATATCAGAGCTATTATGTTGGAGTTGAGTCGTATCGCTTCCCATTTGTTATGGCTTGGCCCTTTTATGGCAGATATTGGGGCACAGACTCCTTTCTTCTATATTTTTCGAGAACGAGAATTGATATATGACCTATTCGAAGCTTCCACCGGTATGCGCATGATGCATAATTATTTTCGTATCGGAGGAGTAGCTGCTGATCTACCTCATGGCTGGATAGATAAATGTTTGGATTTTTGCGATTATTTTTTAACCGGGATTGCTGAATATCAAAAGCTTATTACACGGAATCCCATTTTTTTAGAACGAGTTGAAGGCGTAGGCATTATTGGCGCAGAAGAAGCACTAAATTGGGGTTTATCAGGACCAATGCTACGAGCTTCCGGAATACAATGGGATCTTCGTAAAGTTGATCGTTATGAGTGTTACGACGAATTTGATT